GAACAACTCACACACACTCCCTTTCCAAAAAAGATCAATACACCGAAGACTACACTTAGATTTATTAGATTTGTTGCTAAAATATCGGTATTAAACCCGAAACTCCCGGCGGATGGCCAGTGACCCAAGTAAACGAAAGAATCGGTTAAATTTTTCATATAATCTCCTTTTCTAGCTAAACTATAAAAAAAATAATTCGGTCCCTTTTTTTTTTTATTCTTTTTATTTTCAATAAAAAGAAAATTTTAGTTAATAATTTATAAGTTAATTGACCTATTTGGATATTTGTAAACAGAATAAAAAACCTATTTTATTTACAAATTTATTTTCCAAAATTTTTAATTTTCAATAATAATAATGAGACTTAACTTAACTTATTAGAATTAAGCTAGAATTTTAGACCAAATTTTATATCAATTTTTAAAAACCTAAACCTCCCTTTTTCACAACACTCCTAAAAAAAAGTTTCCATTAAAAAGAATAAGGGGAAGGAAGAAAGCGAATTGATGTGCTAATTCCCCATCCTCAAATTAGTCCTTCCCAAGGATTGTTGTCTCAATTAATAATTGTAGGAATTAAATCTTGATAGAATTAAAAAAACTACGAAAAAAAAAAATTTATGATTTCTAGGATTAAACAAAAGGATTCGCAAATAAAAGCGCTAATGCTACAACCAGGCCATAAATTGTTAAAGCTTCCATAAAAGCCAAACTAAGCAATAAAGTACCTCGTATTTTTCCTTCTGCCTCAGGTTGTCTCGCGATACCTTCGACAGCTTGACCCGCAGCTGTACCTTGACCAACTCCAGGTCCAATAGAAGCAAGCCCAACAGCCAACCCAGCAGCAATAACCGAAGCAGCAGAAATCAGTGGATTCATGATAAGTTCCTCACACCAAAATAAAGAAATAGTTAATGATACAATCATCCAATGACTTAGGACTTAATTATAATTAAGTCATCCCTAAGATTCATCCAGCCAAAAAAACTTTAATTGAAATAATATAATTATATTATTGAATCATAAGAATTACTTTGATATTAGTTCCTATCCACTAGATTTTTAAAAATTCAAAATATAAATTCGACTTTTTGATGCCATTTCTTTTTTGTGAACCATTCTTTTAATTCTTCGTTCTTTTTTTTTTTATCGTTTTTTTCAGCCAATTCACAGATAAAAAGGAAGAACTTCTAATCGAATCCTTATCTAAATCGAAATTCACAAAAGTAGTGGGACAGATTATATAGATCTTTAACTCATATATACCTAGTCAATATCAACTATCACATATACAAGTGTTTCTTACATAACGTAAACCAACTATTCTATAATTGGACTAACCTAAAAACGAATATAAAAAAAATAGTTAATGATGACCCTCCATAGATTCACCTATATAAGCCGCAGCTAAAGTGGCAAAAATTAGAGCTTGAATCCCGCTTGTAAATAATCCAAGGAACATGACAGGGATAGGAACCACTAAAGGTACTAAAGAAACAAGAACAACAACTACTAATTCATCAGCTAATATATTTCCAAAAAGTCGAAAACTAAGTGATAGGGGTTTTGTAAAATCTTCTAAGATGTTAATGGGTAAAAGAATTGGAGTTGGTTGAATGTATTTACTGAAATACCCTAATCCTTTTTTGCTAAGACCCGCATAAAAATATGCTACTGATGTGAGTAAAGCTAAAGCAACCGTCGTATTTATATCATTCGTTGGTGCTGCTAACTCCCCTTGAGGTAATTGGATAATTTTCCACGGTAAAAGGGCTCCGGACCAGTTAGAAACAAAAATAAATAAAAACAGGGTTCCAATAAAGGGAACCCATGGACCATATTCTTCGCCAATCTGGGTTTGACTCACGTCTCGAATGAATTCAAGGACAAATTCAAAGAAATTTTGGCCGGCAGTTGGAATGGTTTGTGGATTGCGAACCGCTAGAACTGCGGAACCTAATAAGATAGCAATTACAACCCAAGAAGTAATAAGAACTTGCGCGTGGACTTGGAACCCCCCTATTTGCCAATAGAAATGTTGACCTACTTCTACACCAGATATCTCATATAACCCTTCTTTTATTAGTGTGTTGGTGGAACATGATAAAACATTCATATTGCCCTCTGACAGAAATAAGAACTTTAAATTATTTTGATTCAAGACCCCCCTTTTTTTTTTTTTACTTGAATTTTATATTTTAGTTTTGGATACCAACTAAACAAATCACACAATATCCCCAGTTTTTTATCTCTTTTTCTTTTGTACGATTCAGGAGTCGTAACCGATTTTATAAATCGAAATACAAGGAGCCGCTCCCTCAAAAAAAAATTTTGATTTATTTATCTTATTATTAATAAAGAATTTTGTATATAGCTAGAACGACCCTCACAAATTGCGAATACTAATTTGTTCAGAATGAATCGAATTGAAGCTATAGCGTCATCATTTGCAGGAATAGAAATATCCGCGAGATCGGGATTACAATTTGTATCGATTAAAG